AGAGATATGAACAAGAGGCTTCGAGAAAACTAGTATTTTCGCAATTATATGAAGCTAGTAAGCAAACAGCGAATCCCTGGGTATTTGAACCGGAGTATCCCGGAAAAAGCCGAATATTTGATGGAAGAACGGGAGATCCTTTTGAACAACCTGTTTTACTAGGAAAGCCTTATATCTTGAAATTAATTCATCAAGTTGATGATAAAATACACGGGCGTTCGAGTGGACATTATGCACTTGTTACACAACAACCCCTTAGAGGACGGGCTAAGCAAGGTGGACAACGGGTAGGAGAAATGGAGGTTTGGGCTCTAGAGGGATTTGGCGTTGCTCATATTTTACAAGAGATGCTTACTTATAAATCGGATCATATTCGAGCTCGTCAAGAAGTCCTTGGTATTACGATGATTGGCGGAACAATACCTAAACCTGCGGATGCTCCAGAATCTTTTCGATTGCTCGTTCGAGAACTACGCTCTTTGGCTCTGGAACTGAATCATTGCCTTGTATCTGATAAAAATTTACAGATTAATAGAAAGGAAGCTTAATCGAAACGAATCGGAATTTTTATTCTATGATCGATCGGTATAAACATCAACAACTCCGAATTGAATCAGTTTCGCCTCAAAAGATAAGTGCTTGGGCTAACAAAATCCTCCCTAATGGCGAGATAGTTGGAGAGGTAACAAAACCCTATACTTTTCATTATAAAACCAATAAACCCGAAAAGGATGGATTGTTTTGTGAAAGAATTTTTGGTCCTATAAAAAGTGGAATTTGTGCTTGTGGAAATTATCGAGTAATCAGAGATGAAAAAGAGGACCAGAAATTTTGTGAACAATGCGGAGTTGAATTTGCGGATTCTCGTATTCGAAGATATCAAATGGGATATATCAAACTGGCTTGTCTAGTAACCCATGTGTGGTATTTGAAACGTCTACCTAGTTATATCGCGAATCTTTTAGATAAACCTCTTAAAGAATTGGAAGGCCTTGTATACTGCGATGTGTGATTTGATCGAAATTCGAATTTTACAGATTCAAAATGATACACTGTCTTCCCAGTTAGTGGGATGTCCCCAATCTGACATGTCTCGTGAAAGGAGTAACGTGAAGCTCAGAATTATGAGTGTATAAAATATTAACAAAAAAAGAGCGGGGAGTTGGTCTATGGTCGATTCAGTAGTCAAAAATGAGTAATTTTGAGTTGTACCTCGTGAAAAAAGACTTCCTTAATTTGTGAAATTGAATTCTGTTTCTCAGTGGGTAAATATGCATGGTTGCAGAAGTCTATCCATCGCATATAGGCTTTAAGAACATCTTAACATAATCGTCGAGGCGATGTCAGGACCTAAAAGATCGAATCAAATGGAGGGGTACATGGACAAGGAAATCCCTTTTGAATTGCAACCCTTAAGGGGATTACGCGTTCGAGGGGAAGTAGACTACTCAAGAATTTCCGATTTCATTTATTTATATGGACATAGTATCATTTATTTTGAATAAAATAAAACTAGAAAAAAAAAAAATAAGAATGAATCAATGAAATGTTACTTGGTCTTTACTACTAACTTGAGTAAGGAGTAGATTCTAGGAGATTTTTCGAAAATTCGAAAGTAAAAACAAAACCTCTTTTTTTTTTTTATTTGGTTCTAACTACTTGAGCCGGACGAAAAGAAACTTTCACGTCCGATTTTCAAGGGGGGGGGATCCTATCCCAATTTTTCTTTTGCTAGGCCTATAGCTAAAAAACCTACTTTCTTACGATTACGAGGGTTATTCGAATATGAAATACAATCCTGGAAATACAGCATTCCAGTTTTTTTTACTACTCATGGTTTCGATATATTTCGAAATCGAGAAATTTGTACTGGAGCAGGTGCGATACGAGAACAATTAGCCGATATAGATTTGCAAAGTATTCTAGATTATTCATTAGTAGAATGGAAGGAATTAGGCCAAGAAAGAAGCACGGGTAATGACTGGGAAGATCGCAAAATTGGAAGAAGAAGGGATTTTTTGGTTAGACGCATAGAATTAGCTAAACACTTTATTCGAACAAATATCGAACCCGAATGGATGGTTTTATGTTTACTACCAGTTCTTCCTCCGGAATTACGACCCATCATTCAGATAGATGGGGGTAAGCTAATGAGCTCGGATATTAATGAACTCTATCGAAGAGTCATCTATCGAAACAATACGCTTACCGATCTATTAACAACAAATAGATCTACACCGGGGGAATTAGTAATGTGTCAAGAGAAATTGGTACAAGAAGCCGTAGATACGCTTCTTGATAATGGAATTCGCGGACAGCCAATCAGGGATGGTCATAATAAGGTTTACAAGTCGTTTTCTGATGTAATTGAAGGAAAAGAGGGAAGATTTCGCGAGACTATGCTTGGCAAACGGGTTGATTATTCGGGTCGTTCTGTCATTGTTGTAGGACCCTCACTTCCACTACATCGATGTGGATTGCCTCGGGAAATAGCAATAGAGCTTTTCCAGACATTTGTAATTCGGGGACTAATTAGACAACATCTTGCTTCGAACATAGGAGTTGCTAAGAGTCAAATTCGGGAAAAAGATACAATTGTATGGGAAATATTGCAGGAAGTTATGCAGGGGCACCCTGTATTGCTGAATAGAGCGCCCACTTTGCATAGATTAGGCATACAGGCATTTCAACCCATTTTAGTCGAAGGACGGGCGGTTTGTTTACATCCATTAGTTCGTAAGGGATTCAATGCAGACTTTGATGGGGATCAAATGGCTGTTCATGTACCCTTATCTTTGGAGGCTCAAGCAGAGGCCCATTTACTTATGTTTTCGCATATGAATCTCTTGTCTCCAGCTATTGGGGATCCTATTTCCGTACCAACCCAAGATATGCTTATTGGTTTATATGTATTAACCATTGGGAATCGCCGAGGTATTTGTAGAAATAGGTATAATCCATGGGATCGAAGAACGTATCAAAATGAAAGAAGTAATGATAATAATCATCAGTCTAAGAAACAAAAAGAACCTTTTTTTTGTAATTCCTATAATGCAATTGGAGCTTATCGCCAGAAAAGACTCAATTTAGATAGTCCTTTTTGGCTCCGCTGGCGACTGGATCAACGCATTATTGCTTCAAAAGAAGGTCCCATCGAGATTCACTATGAATCGGGGGGTACTTGCCAGGAGATTTATGAGCACTCGTTTTTAGTAAGAAGTATAAAAAAAGAAATTCTTTGTATATATATTCGAACAACTATTGGTCATATTTCTCTTTTTCGAGAAATCGAAGAAGCTCTACAAGGGTTTTGTCGCGCCTGCTCGTATGGTCACTAATCATATGGCATCTCAATTAAGTGATTTTGTGACACTGGCGTGAATTTTGATCTTTCTGTTTCTTGTTTCTACTAGGACTCTACTTCCTCTGAATTTCTATCCGTATTAATATTGATAAAGGGAAGTTTTCAAATCATTGACTCAAACTCATTGTCGAATCCCAATCAGCAGAATATGGAGGGACTTATGGCAGAACGAGTCAATCTAGTCTTTCACAATAAAATAATAGACGGAACTGCTATTAAAAAACTTATTAGCAAATTAATAGATCACTTCGGAATGGCATATACATCACACATTCTGGATCAAGTCAAAACTCTGGGTTTCCAGCAAGCCACTGCTACATCCATTTCATTAGGGATTGATGATCTTTTAACGATCCCTTCTAAGGGATCGTTAGTACAAGATGCTGAAGAACATAGTTTCATTTTAGAACAACACCATCATTATGGGAATGTGCACGCAATAGAAAAATTACGCCAATCTATTGAGGTGTGGTATGCTACAAGTGAATATTTGCGACAAGAAATGAATCCTAATTTTAGGATGACAGATTCACTTAACCCAGTCCATATAATGTCTTTTTCAGGAGCTAGAGGAAATGCATCTCAAGTGCACCAATTAGTAGGTATGAGGGGATTAATGTCAGATCCTCAAGGACAAATGATTGATTTACCTATTCAAAGTAATTTACGCGAAGGACTGTCTTTAACAGAATATATCATTTCTTGCTACGGAGCCCGAAAAGGGGTTGTGGATACGGCTGTACGAACCTCGGATGCGGGATATCTTACGCGCCGACTTGTTGAAGTAGTTCAACACATTGTTGTACGTCGAACAGATTGTGGAACCGCCCGAGGGGTTGCCGTAAGTCCGCGAAATGGAATAATTCCCGAGTCCGAAAGAATTTTTATTCAAACATTAGTTGGTCGTGTATTAGCAGAGGATATATATATGGGCTCACGGTGCATCGCCATCCGAAATCAAGATATTGGATTTGGGCTTGTCCAGCAATTCATAACCTTTCAAACCCAACTAATTTTTATTCGAACTCCTTTTACTTGTAGGAGTACATCTTGGATCTGTCAATTATGTTACGGTAGGAGTCCCACTCATGGCGACCTGGTCGAGTTGGGAGAAGCTGTAGGTATTATTGCGGGTCAATCCATTGGAGAACCGGGGACTCAACTAACATTAAGAACTTTTCATACTGGAGGAGTCTTCACAGGCGGTACTGCAGAACATGTACGAGCTCCGTCGAATGGAAAAATCCAATTTAATGAAGATTTCGTTCATCCCACGCGTACGCGTCACGGGCATCCTGCTTTTATATGTTCTATAGCCTTATATGTCACTATTCAGGGTGAGGAGATTCTACATCATGTAACTATTCCACCTAAAAGTTTTCTTTTGGTTCAAAATACTCAATATGTCGAAGCAGAACAAGTAATTGCTGAGATTCGCGAGGTACCATACACTTTGAATTTGAAAGAGAGAGTTCGAAAACATATTTATTCGGACTCAGAGGGAGAAATGCACTGGAGTAATGATGTGTACCACGCATCCACATTTACATATAGTAAAATTCATCTTTTACCAAAAACAAGTCATTTATGGATATTATCAGGAGGTTCGTGGAGATCCAGTGCAGTCCCCTTTGCACCGCACAAGGATCAAGATCAAATGAATATTTCGTCCCTTTCTGTAGAACGAGGGCCAATTTCAACTCTCTCAATGAATAATGATCCACGAAGATACAAATTACTTCGTTCATATTTTTCTGGTCAAAAAACAAAAGACAAGATTCCTAATTATTCAGAACCCGTTCGTTGGAATCTGACGATTTTACATGGGAATTCTCATTTATTGGGAAAAAGGCGAGTAAATAGATTTCTCGTTCCAATCCAATCGATTCAAGAACGAAAGAAAGAGTTAATGCCTCATTCAGGTATCTCGATTGAACTACCAATAAATGGTATTTTCCGTAGAAATAATAGTATTTTTGCTTATTTCGATGATCCTCGATACAGAAGAAAGAATTCGGGAATTACTAAATATGGTACTCTGGGCGTGCATTCACTCGTTAAAAAAGAAGATTTTATTGAGTCTCGACCAATAAAAGAATTGAAGTCAAAATACCAAATGAGACTAGATCCATTTTTTTTCATTCCCGAAGAAGTGCATAGTTTACCGGAATCTTCGTTGATAATGATACGAAATAATAGTCTCATTGGAATAGATACACGAATTGTTTTCAATATAAATACAAGAAGCCACGTGGGCGGATTAGTCCGAATGGAGAGAAAAAAAACGAGAATTGAACTGAAAATCTTTTCAGGAGATATTCATTTTCCGGGGGAGACTGATAAGATATCCCGACACAGCGGGATCTTGATACCTCCAGGAAAAGTAAACATCGCTTTTACGGACTCAAAAAAATGGAAAAATTGGATCTATGTCCAACGGATCACATCTACTAAGAAAAAGTATTTTGTTTTAGTTCGCCCGGTAGTGACATATGAGATATCAGATGGTCTAAATTTACCAACACTCTTCCCTCCGGATTTTTTACAAGAAAGGGATAATATGCAACTTAGAGTTGTCAATTATATTGTTTATGGAAATGCCAAACCCATTCAAGGAATTTCTGATACAAGTATTCAACTAATTCGGACTTGTTTAATTTTGAATTGGAACCAAAACCAAGGCATAAAAAGTTCTTTCATCGAGGAGGTCTGTACTTCTTTTATTGAAGTAAGTACAAATGGTTTGGTTCGATCTTTCCTAATAATCGACTTAGTAAAATCCGCTATTTCGTACCGCAGAAAAAGAACTAATCTCTCAGGTTTAGGATTCATTTCCGATAAGGTATCAGATCATACCAATATCAATCCTTTTTATTCCATTTCTATTTATAAAAATAGAAAAATGAAACAATCACTTAACCCCCAAAATCACGGAACTATTCGCACATTGTTAAATAACAATAAGGAATACCCTTCCTTGATGATTTTATCATCATCTAATTGTTTCCGAATGGACCTATTCAACGATATAAAATATCTCAATCACAATGTAAAAAAAGAATTCATTTCAACAGATCCTATAATTCAAATTAGGAAGTCGATCGGACCGTTAGGAACGGTGTTTCATTTTTTGAATTTTTATTCCTTTTATTATTTACTAACTCATAATCCGATCTTAATAACTAAATATCTTCAACTTGAAAATTTAAAACGGACTTTTCAAGTGCTTAAATATTATTTAATGGATGAAAATGGGATAATTTCAAATCGTGATCCGTACGATAAAATCATTTTCAATTTATTCAATTTGAATTGGTATTTTCTCCATCAAAGTTATTGTTCTAATTATTGGGAAGAACGCCTCACAATAATTAGTCTCGGTCAGTTTATTTGTCAAAATGGATATATAGCCAAAAAAGGACCCCCCTTCAAATCGGGTCAAGTTTTGCTTATTCAAGGTGACTCTGTAGTAATAAGATTGGCTAAACCTTACTTGGCCACTCCGGGCGCAACTGTTCATGGACATTATGGGGAAATCTTTTACGAAGGAGATACATTAGTTACATTTATATATGAAAAATCGAGATCTGGTGATATAACGCAAGGTCTTCCAAAAGTGGAACAGGTCTTAGAAGTGCGTTCAATTGATTCAATATCAATGAACCTAGAAAAAAGAATTGCGGGTTGGAACGCGTATATAACACAAATTCTTGGAATTCCTTGGGGATTCTTGATTGGGACTGAGCTGACTATAGTGCAAAGTCGTATATCGTTGGTTAATAAGATACAAAAGGTTTATCGATCCCAAGGGGTGCAAATTCATAATAGGCACATAGAGATCATTGTACGCCAAATAACATCAAAAGTGTTGGTTTCCGAGGATGGAATGTCTAATGTTTTTTTACCGGGAGAACTAATTGGATTGGTGCGAGCGGAACGAACAGGGCGCGCTTTAGAAGAATCGATCGGGTACCGCGCTATCCTATTGGGAATAACAAGAGCATCTTTGAATACTCAAAGTTTCATATCGGAAGCGAGTTTTCAAGAAACTGCTCGAGTTTTAGCCAAAGCAGCTCTTCGTGGTCGTATCGATTGGTTGAAAGGTCTAAAAGAGAACGTTGTTATAGGTGGGATGATCCCCGTTGGGACCGGATTTAAAAGATTACTGCGGCAACACATTCGTAAAAAGCAGATTTTTTTAAAGGGGGAAAGACACGATATTTTGTTCCACCACGCAGGCTTATTTGATTCTTGCCGTTCAAAAGAGAATCATTTAGATCATATATCATTTAATGAGTCCTAAACAAAGTGTATTCTTTCTTGCGTTTTGGAATTCAATTTCCATTTGCAAAACTCTTTCTATATGGTCTTGAGGGGGTAATGGAAATTCAGATAATAATGAATAGAGATTAGCAGTTTGGATTGTGTATTGACATTGAGACGTCCACTCTACGGTATAAGAAAAGGTTCCGTCGGAACAATTATTTAGTTCAAGACAACCTCTTTGAAACAAAAAAGAAAGAGGAAGTGTGGAAAGAAATGACAAGAAGATATTGGAACATAAATTTGGAAGAGATGATGGGAGCCGGAGTTCATTTTGGTCATGGGACTAGGAAATGGAATCCGAGGATGTCGCCGTATATTTCTACCAAGCGTAAAGGTATTCATATCACAAATCTTACTAAAACTGCGCGTTTTTTATCAGAAGCTTGTGATTTAGTTTTTGATGCAGCAAGTAAGGGAAAAGAGTTTTTAATTGTTGGTACAAAAACTAAAGCAGCCGATTTAGTAGCGCGGGCTGCAATAAGGGCTCGGTGTCATTATGTTAATAAAAAATGGCTCGGTGGCATGTTAACCAATTGGTCCACTACAGAAACTAGACTTCATAAGTTCAGGGACTTGAGAATCGAACAAAAGACAGGAAACTTCTACTGTCTTCCAAAAAAAAGAGACGCAGCTATGTTCAAGAGACAATTATCCCACTTGCAAACATATCTGGGTGGGATTAAATATATGACGGGGTTACCCGATATTATAATTATCGTTGATCAGCAAGAAGAATATACAGCTCTTCGAGAATGTATCACTTTGGGAATTCCAACAATTTGCTTAATCGATACAAATTGTGATCCCGACCTGGCAGATATTTCAATTCCAGCAAATGATGACGCTATAGCGTCAATCCGATTAATTCTTAACAAATTAGTATTCGCAATTTGTGAGGGTCGTTCTAGCTATATACGAAATACGTAATTAATAATAAGATAGAAATTTTTTTTTGAACCTCCAGAAATTTATCGAATCGGTTACTATTCTTGAATTTGATTATATAAATGAGATAAAAATGAGTAGGAATATTATGTTATTAGTTCGTATCAAAAAATTCAAATAAGCAAGTAGAAAAAGAGATGGTTGAATTAAAATAATTTCCTGGAATTTCAATTTCTGTCAGAGGGTAATATGAATGTTCTATCATGTTCCACCAACACATTAAAAGTGTTATACGAAATATCGGGTGTAGAAGTAGGCCAACATTTATATTGGCAAATAGGAGGTTTTCAAGTCCATGGTCAAGTACTTATTACTTCTTGGGTTGTAATTGCTATCTTATTAGTTTCAGCCAGTATAGCTGTTCGGAATCCACAAACCATTCCGAATGACGGGCAGAATTTCTTCGAATATGTCCTTGAATTCATTCGAGACGTGAGCCAAACCCAGATTGGAGAAGAATATGGTCCATGGGTTCCTTTTATAGGAACTATGTTCCTATTTATTTTTGTTTGTAATTGGTCAGGGGCTCTTTTACCATGGAAAATTATACAGTTACCCCACGGAGAATTAGCCGCACCCACGAATGATATAAATACTACTGTTGCTTTAGCTTTACTCACCTCCGTAGCCTATTTCTATGCGGGTCTTAGCAAAAAAGGGTTAAGTTATTTCAGTAAATACATTCAACCTACTCCAATCCTTTTACCCATTAACATCTTGGAAGATTTTACAAAACCCTTATCACTTAGTTTTCGCCTTTTCGGAAATATTTTAGCCGATGAATTAGTAGTTGTTGTTCTTGTTTCTTTAGTACCTTCAGTAGTTCCTATACCTGTCATGTTCCTTGGATTATTTACCAGTGGTATTCAAGCTCTTATTTTTGCAACTTTAGCCGCCGCTTATATAGGAGAATCCATGGAGGGTCATCATTGACTTCACTTATAAATAAAATAGTTGTTTTTTGAATTTCGACCAAGGAACTCACGATAATCTACTTGTTGGGGAACATCAAAATAGATAACTAATAAAGGATAACTAATTAAGTTAAGGCAGTTAGAATATACCGTAATAGTAAAAAAGGTTCCCCTAAAATAGTTTAAAATAGTTAGGGGAGATTCTAAAAAAAATGAAAGAGGATCGGTTTCCTAAAATAAATGGACTTTTGTATCTATTATTTTCTTTTTTTTTTTCATTTTAAATAAAATATTCTTATTTCTTATAATATATAATATTTTATTATTTCTTATAATTATAATATAATATTTCTATTTTTTTTATAAATATTTTGAAATAAATATATTTCAATTTAAAGAATAAAAAAAAAAAAAATAGAATAAAATGCTAATGAAAATTTCTATGAAATGATTCCCCTTAACCAATTTGTTTTTATTTTTCTAGGTAAATTCGACCCATGCGGAATAATCATAAAGCAAGAGAAGAATTAAAAAACGCGGTTTAAAAAAAGAAATTAGCCAGTTTAAAATTGTGTACCTAGAATACAACTATTCTCGCTATCGAATTCAGTTTTTCCCGTTCAAAAAGAATTCTACTGGATCTAAGATCCAACTAAGTTGGTTTACATTATGGAAGAAACACATGTATATGGGATATTAGATATTGAATAGTTATATATGACCTAAAACTATCTAAGACCCTACTAATACTATGAATTTCAATAGGGATTCCAATAGACATCTTTGGTTTTGGATTCCGAAGAATCCAACTTCAAAAAACGATAGAGAATCGGTTTTGATGATTCAATAATATTATTCTATTACTTCAATTTGGAGTTTTTCTTTTTAGTTACTTTGATTGGATCAAACTGAGTGATGGAATAATTCATCTATAATTCATTGAATGATTGTATCATTAACCATTTTTTTTTTGAGAAATTTAATTTATCATGAATCCACTGATTTCTGCCGCTTCCGTTATTGCTGCTGGGTTAGCTGTCGGACTTGCTTCTATTGGACCTGGGGTTGGCCAAGGGACTGCTGCGGGCCAAGCTGTAGAGGGGATCGCAAGACAGCCCGAGGCGGAGGGAAAAATACGAGGTACTTTATTGCTTAGTCTGGCTTTTATGGAAGCATTAACAATTTATGGATTGGTTGTCGCTTTAGCGCTGTTATTTGCAAATCCCTTTGTTTAATCTTGTCTTAAATCTTAAACACTTTAACAATTACAAATATATATAGTATAGATAGATATCGAAAATTTTGACTTATTTTCTGAATTTATTTCACTTGCTTTTTGGAATTATATCAATAATTCACTCCTACAATTTACAATGTGGGGACACGACTCCTTGCCCGGGAAGGAAAGATTTAAGGATGAGTAATTCGCATACCGATCCGCTTTCTTCCTTCCCGTTCTTAGAAATTGAAACTTAAGGAGTCGTCCAACAACGAAATATTCCGAAATTGATATGAAACTTGAAATTTGCTAGCTAATTCGAAAATACTAATAAGTATAATTTTGATTAGGATTAGGAATTTTGAATTGAAAAAATCCATAAACTTTCTTTTTTTTTTTCGCTATATCGATATAGAAAGAGAGAGGGAAATAAAAATAAATAGAAAATCGCTAGTGGTTTCGAAATCAATTTATAGATATAAGAAATTTATATAAATTGAATAGAATATAAGAATATATAGAAGTATGAATATAAGAATATATAGAAGTATATATAAGAAGAAGTGATACAAAAAAAAAGAAAAGCTATTCTTTGTTTATCTATCTGTAAAAAACAGAGAGGAGATTGTATGAAAAATCTAACCGATTCTTTCCTTTCCTTGGGCCAATGGCCGCTGGCCGGGAGTTTTGGGTTTAATACCGATATTTTAGCAACAAATCCAATAAATCTAAGTGTAGTATTTGGTGTATTGATCTTTTTTGGAAAGGGAGTGTGTGCGAGTTGTTTATTTCAAGAATAGGCTGGACTGGCCCAGCTGCACTTTTTTTTTCATTTGAACTTTAACTATAACTATTTTTTTAAATTTTTAAAAATGAAAAGTTAAAGTAAAAGGTGCATGATCTCGCGAATTACTTATGAATTTGGAAATTCGTTGAATTTTTTCAATTCAAAAAAAAAAAATGACAATGATATTGAAACTATTTAAGAAACGTAGCATTTCGTAATTTTTTGGTAAATCCGCTTTGCTTTGATTCTCAATCAACCAATAATGCGGGATTAATTATATGGTTAAAGCGAAACTTTTGAAGTCCAAACATAGCATGGTATTCTTTCTACTACTATCGTCATTTGAAATTGGAAATGAAGGACTAGTTGAAATTTTTTGTTCGATATAGAACGCTCATGTCGAGAAAATTATTTGAAATCTTTTTTGTATTGCGGGTCCACATGAATTTTTTTCTATATTATCTTATCAAATGCCAAATCGATGACCTATGTAATATATAATGTATGTAGATAATGTATGTAGAAAGTGAAACGAATTCTTTGAATTTCACTAAAAAAAAAGCAACTTTGCTGACAATTTCAGATTTTTTTTATTTGGTCAGAAGAGTCCTCCAAATTTGATTATGATCTTGAATTAGTATTCGTAATCCGTTTTTCAATTTTTGAGGGGTGTGAATCTGAATAGAGAAAAGAGGATAGGCTCATTACAGTCATAACAAGATATGGGGCAGTGACCATGACATAATTGAGCATGAGAGCCAAATGAATTGAAAAATTCATGTTTGGTTCGGGAAGGGATTATGAAAGTTTTCAAATGAATGCCAAGATAATCTACTTTCATTAAGCGATTTATTAGATAATCGAAAACAGAAGATCTTGAGTACTATTCGAAATTCAGAAGAATTGCGTGGCGGGGCCATTGAACAGCTAGAAAAAGCACGGGCC